TTATCCGCCGATCTATTCAATGCCGGAATCCGACCTGCTATTAATGTCGGTATTTCTGTTTCCAGAGTTGGATCCGCAGCTCAAATTAAAGCCATGAAACAAGTAGCCGGCAAATTAAAATTGGAACTAGCACAATTTGTGGAATTAGAAGCCTTTGCACAATTTGCTTCTGATCTCGATAAAACTACTCAGAATCAATTGGCAAGAGGTCAACGATTACGCGAGTTGCTTAAACAATCCCAATCAGACCCTCTCGCGGTGGAAGAACAGATAGCTACTATTTATACCGGAGCGAATGGATATCTAGATTCGATAGAACTTGGACAGGTAAAGAAATTTCTCGGTCAGTTACGCAACTACTTAAAAAAGAATAAACCTCAATTTAAAGAAATTATATCTTCTACCAAGACATTCACCGAGGAAGCGGAATCACTTTTGAAGGAAGTTATTCAGCAACAGATCGAACTGTTTTTACTTCAAGAACAAACATAAATTTCTCACTTTTTTCTATTCTTAGTACAAGAATAATCGTTGAGAAATAGTTCTAATTCGAATGATTCAAAAAAGGTTTCTTGGTATAGCCATTTTAAAAATGGATGTAAATAAATTGCGTCCAATAGGATTTGAACCTATACTAAAGGTTTAGAAGACCTCTGTCCTATCCATTAGACAATGGACGCTTTTCATTCCTATTTTCTTCTTTTGTATTCTTAGTTCATATAAAAGATATTACCGGGAAAATCCTTTATAGAAAAAAGGATGTATATCTAAATTGATGGTGCATGTATTTATAATACATAATATGTAGCGGGTAGCGGGAATCGAACCCGCATCGTTAGCTTGGAAGGCTAGGGGTTATAGTCGACGTTGGTTGATTATTTTTAACGTCTCTAATTCAAAACTGAACATGAAATTTTTATTTCATTCGGCTCCTTTATGGAAGATTGATGTATTCATAGAGAAAGAATTACATCCATAACATCTATGTCAGCCTTTCTGTTTGAATGTATCCAAAACTATTTGCTTACTAGATGATCCCTCTAGAGGAGAGGGATTATATGAAATCCGTCTAGTCTAGTTACTTCGTTCTCTATTTTTACTGGCAGGATCCTGAGGAAAAGAATTTCGTTTCCACCGAGCTGAAACAATATGCGATGCGGATGGTTCTAGTAAACCAAAACCACTCTCTTCCAGCTTGTTTGGCTTCAATTTCCCTTTTACAACACCAAAATAGAAGATCTAGTTACGATTGGAACTAAACTTTTGTATCTTCATCCATGGATCCTTAGTCATACTTATTCGATTGGAAGACTGGATCCAGTTCAAAAAAATTATGTTTCACGACTACATAATCCATTTTTATTTTTAATAAATAAAAATGAATTTCTAATAGGACTTTGGATACAAATCGTGAGAATGTATGTTCTTCCTCAAATATGCTATTGAGAGGTAAAGGATTAAACCTTTTTAAGAAATAAAGTTTTTGATCGGAGTATGAAAAAAACGGAGATACCCCTTCCCTTAACTATTTAAGTTTTTAATAGAACGAATCACACTTTTACCACTAAACTATACCCGCTACATATACATTATTGTATATAAATGGATTATTTGTCGAACAAAGGAGTGAGACGCAATCAAGATAGGATCCAAATTATGGTGTTGACGCATATTTAGTCCTGTTAGCCAGGGACTTAAAAGGGTAAAGGGCACAAAGCTTTTAAAATTTTCGAATTTTTAAAATAACATACATAAATTTCAATAAGACTATATATATCCTTGTTTTGTTGGATTGCTAGTATTTTCGGATTGAAGGGGTCATTGAAGCTAGACAAAAAGAGGTACGTACTGGCCTGGCCGGTACTTAACTAAGACCCGGCCTCGGCCGGGGGAATAAATCTTTCGTACAAAATCAAAGAAGTAAGGTATTCTTTCTATTGTATTGTAGATACTTGTTTCGAATCATTATCTAAATGTAATTCCTGATCAAATTCGTTCTTTATTTACTCTGAACTTACTTATTTTATATTAATGAAAAATAGGAAATTCCTAATATAAAATTTTATAATTGCATTTTATTTAATTATAAAATAATAATTTATAATATAATATTATATTAATATATATGTAATAGTAATATATATTAATATATTAATTCATAATTTATTCATAATATATGAAATATGAAAATAAAATAAAGAAAATATTGAATTCTCCGTAATTTCTTTAATTTAAATTATTTCGATTTTCTTTTCCGTTTAGAGTTTGGAGAGATGGCTGAGTGGACTAAAGCGTCGGATTGCTAATCCGTTGTACGAATTATTCGTACCGAGGGTTCGAATCCCTCTTTCTCCGCTCGCTCTGATTACTCGACCTGCTTGATACTTTCGATTTCGAACTTTCAAAAGGAATTGAAATTCCTTGAATTTATCATAGGTAAATTTATAGAATAGATAAAATAATAAGAAAAGTTTAGAAAAAAAAATTATTCCTCACGTCCAGGATTACGTCCTGGATCATTAGATAAGAATCCGAAGATGAAGAGAGAAACAAAGAATATCACTACTGTGTAAACAAAGAGTTTAAGACTAAGCATTACACAACCTCCAAAATAATCTTATTTTCGAAAAAGGGAATAGATTACCTATTTTTTCTTTTCAACACATATACTATTTTGTTTAATTTGTTTGTTTAATTTTACACGACCCCCTGCAAAAAATTCAATTTTGGAAAAGAAAGTCATTTTTACGAATTTCTTTGTATTGTATGTAATAAGATTTTTCTTTCTTACTTACAACTTACAAAAAACTTCTTGTCATATCGACATTTAGGTATTGTACGGGACCTAGACCCAGTAAACTCTTTGCTCACTGAAAGGTGAGAACGAGTAAATAAGCTGATCCAAATTCATCTTTGCGGTTATTTAATATTAATATACAATAATTGAAATTTTTGAATCGAGGGTTTATTTTATAATAAGAATGTAATACTTAGTCGATCTTATTCATTTTTCGAATTTTATTATCGAATAAATCATGAATCGATTTGGATTTGGCAAAATGAGTCTATTTGGCAAAGTATTAAAAATTTCATCGAAAACTTACAGCAGCTTGCCAAACAAAAGCTAATAGAAAAAAGAAAAGAGGTATAACAGGCATAACATCTACGATTGGATTGAAAACCGCATAAGCTTCGGGCAATTTGGCAAAGAAAAAACTGTTCGAATAAAGGACAGAATTAAGACAGATACAGATTAAGCTAAAGATATTAAGCATAACAAACATTTCGTTCTTGTGTATTATAGATAATTTTATTTTGATTGAATTATTTTTATAAGGGAAAAATGAAAAAGAAAGGAATTCTACTTTCATACATTATCTTAATTGAATTCTATGTAATGATCAATGAATTTTTTACATTATATATATAATTTATATGTCTTAAATCCTAGCAACAAAAATATGCTACATATGTATTTAATATGTATTTATTTTTCATATGTATTTATTATGTATTACGTATTATGTAATGTACTTTTGGGGGTATTTTTTTTTTTGGGGGGGGGTTGACCAATAACTAATAAGACTAGTAGTCTTTACTAGTGCCAAAGGATAAAAATGGGGCGTGGCCAAGCGGTAAGGCAGCGGGTTTTGGTCCCGTTACTCGGAGGTTCGAATCCTTCCGTCCCAGATCCTATCTTCTGTTTCTGATAGATAGGATCACACTGTATCCCACATAAAAATCCCACATAAAACAAAAAATCTTTAAGAGAACAAAAAGTTGTTCTGAATTCTTAGAATGTATTTTTTTTTTTATAAATATGTTTTATTCATATGATAGAATATCGAGGTAAATAAATTTGATCCTTACTGAACTTTATCCTTATCCCAGATTTACAAAAAGTATATAGAATACTTTTCTATCCATAGGTAGAAACTATCCATAGGTAGAAAGTATGGACTATTATATACTGCTTGTTGAGCCAATGACTATTCATAATTACACATATTAAATGAAATATATTTAAGGTTAAATATATTTCATCGTGGTTTGAAATTCAATTGAATTTTATTTTTTTTTTTTTAGAGGAATGTTATGGTAAAACTTCGTTTGAAACGATGTGGTAGAAAGCAACGTGCGACTTGAAGGACATGATCGGCTGTGGATTTTTACATCCACCATTTTCCATAAAAATGAAGATGCTCTTGTCTCGACATAATTTGTTCTGTTCCATTAGGAATCTAATTTGTCTTAGATTGATAGTACGTGATGGAGCTCGAGTAGAAAAGATTGATTTATTTATCAAGGGGAAGAATCTAGGGTTAGTGCTAATCAATCAATAAGTTAGATCAACTTTGTAAATATATCTTCAATATCAATATAAAATAAAAAAAATCGAAAGGTTTAAACTTGAAACAAGTTAAAAAAAAAAAAGTTTTTTTTCGATAAAAAGGTGTATCCTAGGAAATCAATTCTTCGTATTCTATTTCTATGGGTATTCCATTTATATAGAAAAAAATAACAAAAAACAAAAGGTATGTTGCTGCCCTTTTGAAAAGGAGTAAGGATCACCGAAGTAATGTCTAAATCCAATGATTTTACAAAGGAAAGATAAAGGATTCCGGAACAAGGAAACACTATTTTCAATTGTCTCAAGAAAGGGATCAGAATAATTGACTCGGGATGAGACAAACAAAAGAGGTTAGAGACGGCTCAATAAATGTTTAAGGATTCCCCTGGGACTATGTCAGAATTACCCAACTTGAGTTATGAGTACGAATGAAAAATTTTTTTCTCGAGTTCGAGCCGTATGAGGATAAAACCTCTTATACGTTTCTGGGGGAGATTGTTTATGTGCATCTATCCCAATGAGCCATCTATCGAATCGTTGCAATTGATGTTCGATCCCGACGAGAAGGGAGAGATCTTCGAAAAGTGGGTTTTTATGATCCGATAAATAATCAAACTTATTCAAACGTTCCTGCTATTCTATATTTCCTTGAAAAAGGTGCTCAACCAACAGGAACTGTTTCTGACATTTTTAGGAAAGCAGATTTATTTAAAGAAAAAATTTCGAGTTAAAGTTAATTAGTTAAAATGAAAAGTTAATTAAAAGAAAAAAGACCAAAATAAAGAAAAAAGGGGGGGAGGAATAAATATATATATAGTGTAATTATTTACCTACAATTTATTATCTATAATTTGTCCTTTTCCTGTTATAGGAATCCAGCAACAAACAAGGAATTAATCTTGTTTATCCTTTATTGATTGAATAAACCTGTCTGTCTTTATCTCTTCCTTATTTTATAAAAATTTCTGATTTATTTATATTTTTTTTGTTTGTGCCAATCCAACAAAAATCTTTATTTGATTTACTTCAGTTTTTTATTCGTTTTATCACCATTCTAGTCATATTTATATTGACAATGTTATATTGAACAAATATAATTGATCGTAGATAAAGAAATCTCTTTATCCTGACCCTATCTGTATTATTGGATTTGGTTTTCAATTCACTTCAGTCAAATGACGGGTTTGTATTGCCGAGTTTACTGTCATAGAAGATGTTTTTTTTTCCTTAACTTGGGTTAAATAAAAAAATGTATAAATAAATGGTTGGTCCGTCGGAATTTTGGCATTTCTATTAGGAATTTGGTGTTTTTTACTACGATCTATACATTTTTTTTCTAATTGATCAATAAATCAACAAGAAAGATTTGTTCTTAGTTCAATGTTTTGATGGGATCGCGCAGTCTAATTCAATTGGTTTTTTTTCGATCGTATCTACATATCCAACTTTTGTTTTGAAGGGTTGGGTTGCTAACTCAACGGTAGAGTACTCGGCTTTTAAGTGCGACTATGATCTTTTACACATTTTGATGAAGCAATAAATTCGTCCAGACTTTTGGTAGAGTCTATAAGACCACGACTGATCCTCAAAGGTAATGAATGGAAAAAATAGCATGTCGTAATACGTAATATAATAAAATAATAGATTTATTATTTTATTTTCATTGAAAAAATTTCAAATTAAAATGAAAGTGAAATTAAGAATTTATCCTTACTCAATTCTTACAATTTTTTTTGGTAGGGAAGTGGACAAAACAAATTAAAATTTATAGTTTGGTCTAGTGAATAAATGGATAGAGCTTCATGGCTCCAATTCCAATTCTGATAAACCAAAAAGCAACGAGCTTATGTTCTTAATTTGAATTAAATGATTACCCGATCTAGTTAGACGTTAAAAATGGATTAGTACCTGGTACCCTGGTACGGGAAAGGATGGGGTCTCCCGTGAGGAGACCATTGATTCTTTTTTTTTTTTATGAATCCTAAATATTGATTATTATGGGTTAGAGACGAATGTGTAAAAGAAACAGTATACTGATAAAGATAATTAATTCCAAAATCAAAAGAGCAATCAGGTTGCAAAAATAAAGGGTCATTATCCTCTTATAATTATAACGAAGATAAACCATTTTTGATAGAAAAAGGGGAGTAAAAAAACCTATTGATTGGATTCCCTTACAGGTTTTTTATTATTATTGTTTTATTATTATTGTATATATACATAATCTTCTTTATTATACATAATACTCTGTTTTGACCATATTGCACTATGTATCAGTTATTTTATAACTCAAGAAGTTCCTTCTACCTCTGCTTCACGTGGAAATATAAATGGAAGAATTACAAGGATATTTAGAAGAAGATAGATCTCGGCAACAACAGTTTCTATATCCACTTCTCTTTCAAGAATATATTTACGTATTTGCTTATGATCATGGGTTAAATAGTTCAATTTTTTATGAACCCCAAAACTCCTTGGGTTATGACAATAAATTTAGTTCAGTACTTGTGAAACGTTTAATTATTCGAATGTATCAAAAAAATTATTTGATTTATTCGGTTAATGATATTTACCAAAATTTATTTGTTGGGCATAACAATTATTTTTATTTTAATTTTTTTTCTCAGATTCTATCTGAAGGTTTTGCAGTCATTGTAGAAATTCCATTTTCGCTGCAGTTAATATCTTCCCTTGAAGAAAAAGAAATACCAAAATCTCACAATTTACAATCTAGTCATTCAATATTTCCTTTTTTAGAGGATAAATTATTGCATTTAAATTATCTGTCCGATATACTAATACCCTATCCCGTCCATATGGAAATCTTGGTCCAAATGCTTCAATCCTGGATCCAGGATGTTCTCTCTTTACATTTATTGCAGTTCCTTCTCCACGAATATTATAATTGGACTAGTCTCATTATTCCGAAAAAATCTATTTACGTATTTTCAAAAGAAAATAAAAGACTATTTTGGTTCTTATATAATTTATATATATATGAATACGAATTTCTATTAGTGTTTCCTTGTAAACAATCCTCTTTTTTACGATTAATATCTTCTGGAGTCCTTCTTGAGCGAATACATTTTTATGTAAAAATAGAACATCTTGGAGTGTGCCGAATTTTTTGTCAGAAGACTCTATGGATT